ATGCGTTGGTTATTTTCAACAAATCATAAAGATATTGGTACTTTATATATTTTATTTGGCATATGATCTGGGCTAGTGGGTACAGCTTTAAGTCTATTAATTCGAGCAGAGTTAGGACAACCGGGTGCCCTATTAGGAGACGATCAACTTTATAACGTTATTGTTACTGCTCACGCTTTTGTTATAATTTTTTTCTTGGTTATACCTATAATAATTGGAGGGTTTGGTAACTGACTGGTTCCTTTAATGTTGGGGGCTCCTGACATGGCTTTTCCTCGTTTAAATAATATGAGATTTTGATTATTACCTCCTGCTTTGTTATTATTACTATCTTCTGCTGCAGTTGAAAGTGGGGCTGGTACCGGATGAACTGTATATCCTCCATTATCTGGCAATATTGCCCATGCCGGCGGATCGGTTGATTTAGCTATTTTTTCATTACACTTGGCTGGTGTTTCCTCTATTTTGGGTGCAGTAAATTTTATTACAACAGTAATTAATATGCGTTGGCGTGGAATACAATTTGAGCGTCTTCCCTTATTTGTTTGATCTGTTAAAATTACAGCTATTTTACTTTTACTTTCTTTACCTGTCTTAGCAGGGGCTATTACAATGTTATTAACGGATCGAAATTTCAATACTGCTTTCTTTGATCCTGCTGGAGGTGGGGATCCTATCCTTTATCAGCATTTATTTTGATTCTTCGGGCACCCAGAAGTATATATTTTAATTTTACCTGGGTTTGGGATGATTTCCCATATTGTAAGTCATTATTCAACTAAAAAAGAGACTTTTGGAACTTTAGGGATGATTTATGCAATGCTTGCTATTGGTGTATTGGGCTTTATTGTCTGAGCACACCATATGTTTACTGTTGGGATGGACGTAGATACTCGTGCATACTTCACTGCTGCAACTATAATTATTGCTGTTCCTACAGGAATTAAGGTATTTAGTTGACTTGCTACTATTCACGGTGCTAAAATCAAATATGAAACTCCTATGCTGTGAGCTTTAGGATTTATTTTTTTGTTTACTATAGGAGGACTAACAGGAATTGTGCTATCAAACTCTTCTTTAGATATCATATTGCATGATACTTATTACGTAGTTGCCCACTTTCATTATGTTCTTTCAATGGGGGCTGTATTTGCTTTATTTGGGGCTTTTAACTACTGATTCCCCTTGTTAACAGGAGTTACACTACATTCCCGGTGAACAAAGGCCCATTTTTTTATTATGTTTATTGGTGTAAACGTGACATTCTTTCCACAACATTTTTTAGGTCTAAGAGGAATGCCTCGACGATATTCAGATTATCCTGATTGTTATACTAAATGAAATGTAGTTTCATCTATTGGGTCTATGATTTCTTTTGTGGCTGTTTTATATTTCATAATCATTGTGTGAGAAGCTCTTGTATCACAACGAAAAGTAGTTTGAAGTACTCATTTAAGCACAGCACTTGAGTGAGACAATATTCTTCCTAGAGACTTTCATAACGCCCCTGAAACAGGGGCTCTTGTAGTTGCTTAAAATTACTAATTAATAAATACTTAAGATATGAGTCTATGAGGACAATTAGGATTTCAAGATGCGGCGTCTCCGTTAATAGAAGAGCTGATCTTTTTTCATGATCATGCTATAATAATTTTAACTTTAATTGTTAGTTTGGTGGGTTATGCTGCCTTTTCTCTTATATTGAACAAGTTTTCTTGCCGGTCTTTAGTAGAAGGACAAGAAATTGAAACAATTTGAACTATTGTGCCAGCCATTATTTTAGTTTTTTTAGCTTTACCGTCTTTGCGTCTCCTATATTTACTTGATGAAGTAGGGGATTGTAGTTTGACTGTGAAAAGCATTGGGCACCAGTGATATTGAAGCTATGAGTATTCAGATTTTTTAAATATCGAATTTGATTCATATATGATTCCAACGGACGATTTAGAGAGAGGGGACTTTCGTCTCTTAGAGGTGGACCATCGAGTCGTTTTGCCAACGCATACAGATATTCGAGTTCTGGTGACGTCTGCAGACGTCATTCATTCTTGAACTGTGCCAAGATTAGGAGTTAAGGCGGATGCAATTCCGGGTCGTCTTAATCAGCTTAGCTTCTTTATTAAATACCCTGGGATTTTTTATGGACAATGTTCAGAAATTTGTGGGGCTAATCACTCATTTATACCTATTGTAGTAGAGGCTGTGCCTTTAGAAAACTTTATAACATGGGTTGTTAATGTCTCAGAGTAAAGAATTAGTTAAGGATAATATTAGATTGTCAGTCTAAAGTAACTAATTTAAGTTTAGTATTCTTTGATGCCTCAACTCTCCCCACTGAACTGAGTTTTTTTATTTATTCTTTTTTGATCCTCTGTAATCTTAGTTTCTATTTTAATTTGGTGATCTAAGAAAACTATTTTTTCTCCTGAAGTTGCAAGAAAGTCTACTTTAGAAGAAAATAAATGAAACTGATAAGAATGCTTGTAGACATTTTTTCTTCTTTTGATGATAATAATCAAGTTTTTATATCTTTATATTTTTTAATATGAGGGTTTTCTCTCTTAACTGTATTACTCTTCAGCTCTTCTTATTGATTAACAGTTCCTCGTTACGATAGTATTATCAAAACGTTTAAAGAAACTGTTACTTCGCAAATTTTTCGTTCTTTTGGTTTCAATATAGGCGGGTTTATTAACGTTGTAACAGGCCTATTTCTTTTTTTGATTTTTATAAACTTAAGTGGGCTTATTCCTTATGTTTTTAGTACTACAAGACATTTGGCGGTCTCTCTCTCGCTTGGGTTGCCTTTGTGGCTTTCTCTTATTATTTCTGCCATTTTTTTTAATCCAAGATCTGTTGTTGCCGGCCTGTTACCTATAGGAGCTCCTGCACCTTTGAACCCGTTTCTTGTTATTATTGAGACTGTTAGAATTTTAGTTCGCCCAATCACCCTCTCTGTTCGATTAACTGCAAATATAAGAGCAGGACATATTGTTTTAACATTAATTGGAAACTACTTAACTGCAAGATTTTTTATATCTTCAGTATTTTCTATGCTCCTCTTAGTTAGTATCCAAGTCCTATATACAATTTTTGAGTTTGGCATTAGTCTCATTCAAGCTTATATTTTCTGTTTGTTAATCACTCTGTATTCAGATGAGCACCCTCACTAGTTAGTTAAAAACTAATATTATTAAAGTTACTGTAAAAGAGGGTTCCTCATTTTTGGGGTATGAACCCAACAGCTTGACATTTAGCTTATTTTACACTTTGCCAGGGAGAACTTAACTCCGTAGGTAGATCTACAGTCTACTGCCTATGCTCAGCCACCGACATATGCAACTCACCAGAAAGTTATTTCATTTTCGAATTTGCACTTCGATGTTTTAATTAAACTATAGTGGGTCAAGGTTTAAAAATTTATTTTTATGTTGAGCTTTGAAGGCTCATAGTTTACTTAACTTAAAACCTTACTAGGAGGTAAAGTCCCTCTCTTAAGAAATCAAAATTCTTCGTGCCCCTACACCGCTTGTAATATCTCTTTTAAATTTATTTAATCTTTTTGCTTGGAAGGCAAATGTACTGAACATACTCAAGAGATGCTGGTATTTTTGATAAAATATTTTTTATTCCTCTAGGATGAAAACCTAGTGTGACACTTACACCACAAAAACCTTTAAATATTTTAAGATTTGGGTTTTAAAAATTATGTGTTTTTTAGAAAGCAGTCCTTATTATACTACATAGTAGTGTTTGGCTCTGGCTCATATATATAATAAAGATAAATGAATACACATGGTTTTTTTAGAAAGAGGTGAGGAAATTTAATAAATAAGGTTAATTTAAAATTGTTTTATTTATTATTTAAGATATTATAATTTACATAATGTTTAGTAACGGCCCACTAACCCCAGTGTCAGAGATTAGAAAAGAGCGAAAGCTTGTTCTAGATTAGTCTACTTAGCTTGGTAAACTTGGTGCCAGCATCCGCGGTTAGACCACGAAGTTAAATTATATTTTAAGGTAAAAAGGCAGTTATATTTATAGTTAAGTTTTTTAAGCTTGTGTTCAGGGGTAAAATCCAAAAACATAAGTTAAAATCTTATGAAACTTGTATAATTGACTCTGCGAAAATTTTGAGGGAAACTGGGATTAGATACCCCACTATTCTTTAAAATAAATTAGAACTACCAGGGGACTACGAATAATAATTTAAATTTAAAACCCAAAGGGCTTGGCGGTGTTTTAGACTACTTAGGGGAGCTTGTTTCATAATCGACAATCCACGATAAACCTGACCCCCTTTTGCTCTCAGTATGTATACCGTTGTCGTCAGGTAACTTTTAAAAATAAAAAAGCTAGCAAATAAGCTTTAAGCTTACACGTCAAATCAAGGTGCAGCCTACAAGGGGGAGAGAATGAGCTACAATTAAAATTTATAATATGGATAAGACTTAGAAATAGAATTTGAAGGAGGACTTAAAAGTAAAAAAGTAAACATAAAAACTCTTTGAATTTAGCTCTGAAACGTGCACACATCGCCCGTCGCTCTCGTTGAAAAATGAGATAAGTCGTAACACAGCAGGGGTAACGGAAGTTGTCCCTAGGCGAAAGAATATAGCATAAATTAATGCATTTCACTTACACTGAAAAAATACCCAGAGGGTTGTTCTTAACAATATTTTAACTAAAATTGCTATTATATTTATTTTCATAGAAACATCTATTAGTTAAGTAAAGGCGATTAAAATTTTATTTTTAAAAGTTATTAAGTACTGTAAAGGAATAGAATTAATCTTATACAAGCAGCCAATGAGGGCGTACCTTTTGCATCATGGTTTAGCTAGAATTTGTTGAAAATTCAAAATCTCGAAGTTTGATGAGCTACTTTAAAATTTATATTAGTAAATCAAAAGTGGGTGTTGCAAAACCCTTTGAAAATTTTAAGGTAGAAATTAGATTTTATTCGTATCAAGCGATAGCTAGTTTTCTTATAAAAGCATATAAGTGCTAAAATTTAAATATTTAGTTAGAAAAGTTTAATAACTAATATAAAAAATTTTAAAGGCTTTTGAGGATAAGCTCAAGAGCATGTTAAATCAGAGCATCAGAACACTTAAAAAAATTTAGGCTTGAAATTGGCCATAATTTTAAATTTGTTATAAATTATTTTATCACAAGTGTATAATAATTAAGCTTGGCTATAATAAGAAATATTTTTATAATTAATTAAAAATATTTTAATGCTAAAATGAGTATTAAATATTTGTAAAAGTTTATTATTTTAAAATAAACATAACATTAAGTTATTTTAATAAAATTATTGAAAGGAACTCGGCAAATTTTGTTTCGCCTGTTTATCAAAAACATCGCTCTTTGAAATTAATATATAAAGAGTCGAGCCTGCCCAGTGATATATATTTAACGGCCGCGGTACTCTGACCGTGCAAAGGTAGCATAATCATTTGCCTTATAATTGAAGGCTAGTATGAATGGTTTGACGAAAACAATACTGTCTCTCTCTAATTTTATAGAACTTGATTTTTAGGTGAAGAAGCCTAAATAAGATTGAAAGACAAGAAGACCCTATCGAGCTTAAAAAAATTTTGTCAAGGTAAAATGGCCATAAAAGAACATCTGTGCCAAAAAATTTTAGTTGGGGCGACTAAGGAACATACAAAGCTTCCACCATAGTAATAAAGGCTTTTTAGCTATGATCCAAAATCTTTGATTAAAAGAATTAGTTACCGTAGGGATAACAGCATAATCTTTTTTGAGAGTTCTTATCGAAAAAAAGGTTTGTGACCTCGATGTTGGACTAGAATATCCTAAATGATGCAGAAGTCTTTAAGGGTTGGTCTGTTCGACCACTAATATTCTACATGATCTGAGTTCAGACCGGCGTGAGCCAGGTCAGTTTCTATCTTCAATTATATGTTTTTAACCTAGTACGAAAGGATCGGGTAAAAATAAAAGTTATTAAAGAAGATTTAGTATAAAGCTAATTAAAAGTTTATAAAGATGGCAGAAAAGTGCATTAGGTTTAAGCCCTAAACATAAAGATTTAATTTCTTTTCTTTATAATAAAGGTGGCAGAATATATGCATTGGGCTTAGGACTCAAATATAAAGATTAAAATTCTTTCTTTTATAATGTACCTATCTCTAATTTCTTGTTTGTTTACATATATTTGTGTATTATTAGCAGTCGCTTTTTTTACTCTTTTGGAACGAAAAGGCCTATCATATATACAAATTCGGAAAGGGCCAAATAAGGTGGGAATTGCGGGGCTACCCCAACCACTAGCAGATGCGGCAAAGCTTTTAACTAAAGAAATTGCTAAGCCAACTAGTGCTAACTACTCTCCTTATTTTCTAGCTCCAGTTTTTAGTTTTATTTTAGCTTTATTGCTATGACAATTATACCCTAGTCTTTACTCTTCAGGCTATTTTAAGTGAGGAATTCTTTTCTTTTTATGCGTTTCAAGGTTGAATGTTTATGGAACTCTCCTTGCCGGATGGGCTTCAAACTCAAAATACGCTCTTCTAGGAAGATTGCGAGCAATCGCTCAAACAATTTCATATGAAGTAAGCATGGCTTTGATTCTATTATTTCCATTGTTTATATTAGCCACTTTAAGCTTTATTGAGCTTAGAGAAAGTCAAGAAAGTATTTGATTATCTTTCTTAATACTCCCGGTTTCTTTTATTTGATTTGTAACCTGTATTGCTGAAACGAACCGAGCCCCATTCGACTTTGCAGAAGGGGAGTCAGAGTTGGTTTCTGGGTTTAATATTGAATATGGGGCAGCCGGCTTTGCGCTAATTTTTCTAGCAGAGTATGCTAATATTCTTGTAATAAGACTTTTTTCTGCAGTCCTTTTCTTTGGCGGCACTTCTAACTTTTTTTTCTTTAGAGACATTGCTTTTACATTAAAAATTCTATTTTTTGCCTTTCTTTTTATCTGGGTTCGAGCAAGATACCCTCGATTTCGATATGACTTATTGATGTCACTCACTTGAAAAGCTTTTCTTCCAGTTGCCTTAGCTGCTCTAGCTTTAATTTTCTCTTTATCCTACTTTCTTTACTTTTAGCAGGGTAGTAGTTTAACAAAAATATTAGCATTGGAAGCTAAAGACTAGGTAATCAAGCCTACACCTTGAATGACAGCAAGAAGTTTACTGGCTCTAGGGCTTTGCTCTAGCTTGATATTTCCCCTTATAACCCAGCCTTTAAGGCTTGGGCTAAGAATTATGGTTTCAACACTATTTATGTGTATGCTTTGTGCAATGTTAATTTCTAGTTGATATGCATATATTTTATTTTTAATTTATGTTGGCGGGTTATTAGTAATGTTTGCATATGTTGCAGCCTTATCCCCTAACGTCCTATTTTCTAGTATGAATGCAATTATTTTTTTTCTTTTAGTACTTATCCCTGCCACACTAATTTTTTTCAATTACCATTTTGTAGACGTTAGATTATTAGAGACCTTTAATTTCTGGGCAGAATCAAAGAAATTAAAGAGTTATGGGATTGAGCTTGTATCCCCTTACTATATTTCTATTTTAGTAGCTCTAGGCACTATTTTATTATTAAACTTAATTGTGGTAGTAAAAATTTGTTTTTACCAGCGTTCCTCATTGCGCCCTTTTAAGCAATATGCGTAGACCAATTCGAAAAATTCACCCAGTACTAAAAATTGTAAATGGAGCATTAGTTGACTTACCAGCTCCTGCTAATTTGTCAATTTGATGAAATTTTGGTTCTTTATTAGGGCTCTGCTTAGGAATCCAGCTTGTGACAGGATTATTTCTAGCAATACACTATACAGCACATGTAGATCTCGCTTTCAGTTCGGTAATCCACATTTCTCGTGATGTTAATTATGGTTGGCTACTTCGTGCCTTACATGCGAATGGGGCCAGCTGATTCTTTATTTGTATTTATTTACACATTGGTCGAGGAATGTACTACGGATCATATGTAAACCAACACACCTGAAACATTGGAGTAATTCTCCTCTTTTTAACTATGGCTACTGCTTTTTTAGGTTACGTTCTGCCTTGGGGTCAGATATCCTTTTGAGGAGCGACTGTTATTACTAATCTTTTATCTGCTGTTCCATATGTTGGAAAAATATTGGTTGAATGAGTTTGAGGTGGGTTTGCCGTGGATAGTGCAACCCTAACCCGGTTTTTTACATTTCATTTTTTAGTTCCTTTTATCATTGCAGCTTTAACTGTATTACACTTATTATTCTTACATGAAACAGGGTCTAATAATCCTTTAGGGTTAAACAGGGACGGTGAAAAAACACCATTTCACTCCTATTATAGATTTAAAGATTTAGTTGGCTTTATTGTTTTAATATTTTTTCTTTCTTTATTAGTACTGTTTTCACCACAGCTCTTAACAGACCCAGAGAATTTTATTCCAGCAAACCCCTTAGTTACTCCCGTTCATATTCAACCGGAATGATATTTTTTATTTGCTTACGCTATTCTTCGTTCAATTCCAAATAAGCTAGGGGGCGTTATTGCACTGGTAATATCTGTAGCAATTTTATTTATTATCCCACTAACACACTTAGGAAAATTCCGATCAACGGCTTTTTATCCCCTTAGTCAAGTACTTTTTTGAACATTTATTGGGATATTTGCAATTTTAACATGAATTGGGGCGTGCCCTGTAGAAGCTCCATATGAGCAAATTGGACAAGTTTTTACAGTTTCTTATTTTCTATATTTTATTATTAATCCAGTTTCTCAGATTGCATGAGATAAGATTTTAGACTTTTAAGGCTGCTCCCAGGGGGTCATTTGTCTTGAAAACAAATTAAAAGTGTTCAACTCACTTAGCAGCCTAGCAACAAGAAAACTTTTTTCGTCTCTGGCTTACAAGACCAGTGCTTTATATATTAAGCTATTGTTGCAACAAGGTATGAGAGTATTTTATTTAACTATACTTAGTTCTTTAGGGTTTTTTATGGCTTTGGTCGCTCTGTCACTTCAACATAAGCATCTCTTAAGGGTTTTACTAAGGTTGGAAGCAGCAACCATAAATCTTTTTATTATGCTTTTTTCAACTTCAAATAACATTTTATTTAGTGGAGAAACGGCCTTAATCTTAATCACTTTAGGCGCTTGTGAAGCTAGCCTAGGTCTGTCAATTCTAGTTTCTATAATTCGAGCTCGTGGAAATGATTACGTATCAAGATTTTCTTCACAGAAGTGTTAGGGTTACTACTATCTAACGTAAGTATATTTTTTTTCCTATTTTCCATAAAGATATCTTGATATACTAAAATTTGAGCTTTATCTCTAATTAGGTTGCTTTCTATTTTTCATTTGTATACTCCTACATATTCATATGAGGGGATTAACTTTTACATAACACAAGACTCAATATCCACTATTCTAATTTCTCTTACATTTTGGATTTCACTAATAATAATAATTGCAAGACAAAATAGAGTTAAATTTCCAAAAAACTCTAGTAACTTATTTTCGTTCTTTTTAATCTCTTTAAATTTAATTTTAATTACTACTTTCTTAATAACAAGAATTCTACATTTTTATTTTATATTTGAAGCTTCTTTAATTCCCATTTTACTAATTATTCTTGGATGGGGCTATCAGCCTGAGCGTCTTCAGGCGGGCATGTATATAATAATTTATACAGTAGCTGCTTCCTTGCCGCTATTATTAACTATTATGTGGGCTGCCCAGAAACAACACTCTTTTAATATATTAATAAGAAGAATGCTTCGAACAGAAGCTGTCAATTTTGGCTTATTTTGAGCCTATAATTTTTTAAGGCTATTAATTTTTACTGCTTTCTTAGTAAAGTTACCAATATTCTCAGTTCACTTATGACTTCCTAAAGCTCATGTTGAGGCCCCAGTAGCCGGATCAATAGTTTTAGCGGCAATTCTTTTAAAACTAGGAGGATATGGGATTTTCCGAGTTTATCAATATTTTAATTATTATATGAGAACTATTTCAATTTTTATTTTCTCTCTAGCTTTGTGGGGGGGTGTCCTAACAAGAGTTGTGTGTTTTCGCCAGGTTGACTTCAAATCCTTAATTGCGTATTCTTCTATTGGCCATATATCTCTTATATTAGCAGGAGCTTTCTCAAACTCTTCCTGAGGCTGGGCTGGTGGGCTTGTTTTAATGGTTTCCCATGGGTTTTGTTCATCCGCATTGTTTGCCCTAGCTAATTATACGTATGAAAAAACCCATACTCGGAGCCTCCTTTTAAGTAAAGGAATATTAATATTAGTTCCAATTTTATCCCTTTGGTGGTTTATGTTTAGTGTTATTAATATGGCTGCCCCCCCTAGTATTAACCTCTTAGGCGAGATTATAATTTTTCCTTCTACAATTTTTAGCTCTAGTTATTATCTCCTTTCTCTCGGGCTAATAAGATTCCTAGCCGCTCTCTATAGCATGTATTTATATACAGCAAGCCAACACGGGGGTAATCCTAAATACATAAAACCATTTTTAGCCTTAAAACCGACTGCTTTGTCTCTTCTCTTTCTACACTGAGTTCCTGCAAATATTCTTATTTTAAAGAGTGAACTTATTTTTCTTTGAGTTTAAAGTTAAGTTAGTTTAATAAAAATATCAGCTTGTGGATCTGAAGATAAAAACTATTTTACTTAACCATGTTTTCAAAGTTAAAATCTTCATCAATTAGTGCTTTATTTTTGCTAACGTATAGTCTGATTTTAGCACCATGAACTTGTTTTTTTGTTATAAATCAACCCGTTTATCTTCTTGAATGAAATATTATTAATATCAGCTCCTGTACTATAACCCTAACTATTATTTTAGATATAATTAGTTTAAGTTTTAGAAACGTAGTCTGCCTTATTTCAGGCTGTGTGATGCTCTTTTCCTCAAGTTACATATCACATGACCCATTTCTAAAACGTTTTATTTGGTTAGTGATACTCTTTGTACTTTCAATAAATATGCTTGTATTTATTTCTAGTCTTCCCGCGATTTTATTGGGTTGAGATGGACTTGGAATTGTTTCTTTTGCCTTAGTTATTTATTATCAAAACATAAAGTCTTTGGGTGCGGGGATACTAACTGTCCTTGCAAATCGAATTGGTGACGTGATAATTCTCATTTCTATTGGTATTTTAGTACTCCAAGGTCACTGAATTATTGTTTCTATATGGGATTTTCATCTGTCAGCATATGTTGTTTTAACAATTACTATCGCTGCTATAACTAAAAGAGCGCAAATTCCTTTCTCCAGATGGCTTCCAGCTGCTATGGCTGCTCCCACGCCGGTTTCAGCTTTAGTACACTCTTCTACCCTTGTAACCGCAGGAGTTTTCCTGGTTATTCGCTTTTTTCCATTTTTATCTCAAAGCAGGCTTTTCCAACCATCATTGTTATTTATTTCAGTTCTAACACTTCTTATGGCAGGAATTGGGGCTAACTATGAGAACGATCTTAAAAAAATTATTGCCCTATCTACTTTAAGTCAATTAGGAGTAATAATAATGAGACTCGGCATAAACATGGTATATCTTTCTTTATTCCACTTGTACACACATGCTTTGTTTAAAGCTCTTTTATTTTTATGTGCAGGAATAATTATTCATAATAATTTAAATGGGCAAGATATTCGGTCTATAGGGCTAATTTCGAAACAAGCCCCGGTAACGGTAGCATGTTTAAATATTGCTAATCTCTCTTTGTGTGGAGCCCCTTTCTTAAGAGGCTTTTACTCAAAAGACCTTATTTTAGAAACCTCATTAGCGTCTCCAACAAGAGGATTAATAGTTCTTTTAATTTTTTTAGCTACAGGAATAACCGCAGCCTACTCTTTGCGCCTCTCATTTTGTTCTCTGTGAAGGAATATAAAAACTCCCCCGCTTCATGTAAAGACTGAAAAAGATCCGTATGTTAACTGGGCTACAACTATTTTAACTTTAGCTGCAATTGTGGCAGGAGCTTTGTTTCAATCTATTTTTCTTCCCTTTTCCCCAGAGCCTTTCATTCTACCAACTATATATAAGTTTTTAACAATCATTGTAATTCTTTTGGGCTTGTTTTTATCTGCCACCTTCTGAGAAGCTGATTTTTTTCCAAAAAAAATAAACAAAATCAAGTTTTTCTTTACAACAATGTGGTTTCTAGCCCCAATTTCAGCACAACCCCTAACCAAACTTTCTATATTGTTAGGAACAAATTTAATAAAATCAGTGGATCAAGGCTGATTAGAAATTTTAGGGGGTCAAGGAGCATTTGCCTCAGTCTCCAAAGGATTTGTAATGAACCAAAAATTTCAAATTAAGTCTTTCAATTTTTTTATTTTAAATATACTATTTTTTGTTATAATGATCTTACTCCTTATAAAAGTTTAAATTTCAATAGCTTATAAATAGAGCATGGCACTGAAGATGCCAGGGAAGCAGCTACTGCTTTGAAATAACCAGCGCTTTTTTTTATGCGCTGGGTTAACTTAGTGCGGAGCGAGCATGGTTTTATAAAAACTTTGATTTTATGTGTTTATTTTTTTGATTAAGCCCTAAGCTCCTATACGAGTCGACGCAATCCAAGAACACTAGAAATAACGGCATATTTTTATTTAAAAAATGTAAGAGATTTTAGGACCTTTTTTTCAAAATCCTGTGAAAATTTCTTTCTTTTTTTTTCTTATCACGTTTTACAGAAATATTTCTAGTTTTCGTTAATATCTATGTCTTAAATTTTTAAAAATAATTTGGAGGAAAAAAAGGGGGGGGGTGTCTCCTCCAACGGGAAATGGCTTAGATGGGGCTATATTAAATTTTAGTTTTTCTAGGCATAGGCACTAATGGGCTTTAATATTTACTATTGAAATAGAATAAATTTTCTCAAATGCAGTTACCGATAGCCCTTACTACTAAGGTCGCTATATATATATATATATATATATATATATATATATATATATATATATATATATATATATATATATATATATATATATATATATATATATATATATATATATATATATATATATATATATATATATATATATATATATATATATATATATATATATATATATATATATATATATATATATATATATATATATATATATATATATATATATATATATATATATATATATATATATATATATATATATATATATATATATATATATATATATATATATATATATATATATATATATATATATATATATATATATATATATATATATATATATATATATATATATATATATATATATATATATATATATATATATATATATATATATATATATATATATTATATATATATATATATATATATATATATATATATATATATATATATATATATATATATATATATATATATATATATATATATATATATATATATATATATATATATATATAATATATATATATATATATATATATATATATATATATATATATATATATATATATATATATATATATATATATATATATATATATATATATATATATATATATATATATATATATATATATATATATATATATATATATATATATATATACATATATATATAGCGACCTCAGTGGCAAGGGCTATCGGTAACTGCATTTGAAAAAATTTATTCTATTTCAATAATAAATATCAAAGCCCATTAGTACCTCTGCCTAGAAAAACTAAAATTTAATATAGCCCCATCTAAGCCATTTCCCGTTGGAGGAGACACCCCCCCCCTTTTTTTCCTCCAAATTATTTCTAAAAATTTAAGACATAGATATTAACGAAAACTAAAAATATTTCTGTAAAACGTGATAAGAAAAAAAAAGAAAGAAATTTTCACAGGATTTTGAAAAAAAGGTCCTAAAATCTCTTACATTTTTTAAGTAAAAATATGCCGTTATTTCTAGTGTTCTTGGATTGCGTCGACTCGTATAGGAGCTTGGGGCTTAATCAAAAAAATAGACACATAAAATCAAAATTTTTATAAAATCATGCTCGCTCCGCACTAAGTTAACCCAGCGCATAAAAAAAAGCGCTGGTGGATTTTTACCCATAAAAAACTATATTTATGGGACGTAACCCCTTTCATTTGGTTGAATTCAGTCCTTGACCTTTAACAGGGTCTATAGGAGCTCTATTTTTAACTTCTGGCTTAGCTGGTTGAATGCATGGATATTCATATATAACTTTAGTTTTAGGTGTCGTTTTAATTATTATTACAATAATTCAATGATGACGAGATGTTATTCGAGAAGCCACATATCAAGGTCTTCATACAACCCAAGTATCTAAAGGTCTTCGTTGGGGTATGATTTTATTTATTGCGTCTGAGGTGTGTTTTTTCTTTGCTTTTTTTTGAGCTTACTTTCATAGAAGTCTGGCTCCTACAATAGAAATTGGTTCTTGTTGACCGCCTACAGGTATTATTCCACTAAATCCATTTGAGGTTCCTTTGCTCAATACAGGAGTTTTACTTGCTTCTGGTGTAACTGTTACTTGAGCTCATCATGGTTTAATAGAGGGAGACCGAACGGCTGGACTTCAGGGACTAGCAGCGACAGTTGCTCTCGGGGTCTATTTCACTTGTCTTCAAGCTATGGAATATTATGAGGCATCTTTTACAATTGCCGACGGGGCCTATGGGTCAACTTTTTTCGTTGCAACAGGATTTCACGGCTTACATGTTTTAATTGGAAGTACTTTTTTAATGGTTTGTTTAGGGCGGGTGTGACTTCAGCACTTTTCTACCGGGCATCATTTTGGGTTCGAAGCCGCTGCATGATACTGACATTTTGTAGATGTAGTTTGACTCTTTTTGTACTTGTCAATTTATTGATGAGGGTACTAGTAGCTTGATTCCTAAATGACTGAGTCAAAGTGTTAGACTTTTAATCTAAATACGGCAGTTAGTTTTCTTGCCTTTAGGGGCTTAGTACTTTAAGCTAAAAGACTTGATTTGCATTCAAAAAATAAATCCTTAGGATTTTTAAGCCAGTATGAAAAGCGAAAAATTTGCATACGGTTTCGGCCCGTAAGTTAGAGGTGAAATTCCTTTTTTATACTTAAGTTTAAACGGAGGCCAAATAGAGGTGCCTAGCTGTTAATTAGGAGACTGTAGTTACTCTACCCGTTTAGTGGCGCTGCGCCGGAGTGAACGGAAATCATTGATGTTGATTAATATGGGATTATTGTCTCTAGTGCTAAATGCTTAGAAGTTTTTTAAGGGGGGCCATTGCTGTTGGTTTATCTATTGTGGTTATACTGCTGGGTTGAGTTCTTTCGAAGCGAGCTATTTCAGATCGCGAAAAGAATTCCCCATTTGAGTGCGGATTCGATCCTATTAAATCAGCACGTTTACCTTTTTCATTGCGGTTTTTTTTATTAGCCATTATTTTTCTAATTTTTGATGTAGAAATTGTATTGTTGTTTCCTGTTTTAGTTAGTATATTTGGCAGGTTTAGGTTAAAAATTTTGATTGGCTGTTCTATTTTTTTAGTAATTTTAATTGTAGGGTTGTTCCATGAGTGGAATGAGGGATCCTTAGACTGAGCTCAGTAAAGAAAAAACTTGGAGTAAAGCAGGGCTGCTAACCTTGCTTTGGGTAGTTCGATTTTATCCTTTTTCTTATGTATAGAAGACTTCCTTTTAGGCTAAGATTTCTTTCACTTATGGCGTTCGGGACTTTATTTTCAATTTCTTCCTCATACTGATTAGGTATTTGAGCAGGTTTAGAAATCAATCTAATTGGATTTTTACCTTTGCTGGTATACCAAAAAACAATATCAGAAAGCGAGTCGGCTGTAAAATATTTTATTATTCAAGCAATAGGCTCAAGTTTATTAATATTTGGAAGGTTGCTAATTTATAGTTTATTTTTTACATGAGAGGTTTTTGATTATATAGATAAATGGGTTATTGGATTTATAATTATTTCTATAGGGCTAATAATAAAAATGGGTGTATTTCCGTTCTATTTTTGGCTACCTTCTGTTATAGCCGGTCTTTCCTGGTTTTCTTGCTTATTACTAGCTACATGGCAGAAAGTTGCGCCTTTGTTTCTAATGGTTTCTTTTCTTGATGGAGGTTTAGTATATTGAACTGTTATTCTGTTTTGTTTATTAAGTGTTGGATCTAGGTTTGTTGGGGGATTCGGGGGGATAAACCAAACCCAACTTCGTGCCTTAGTGGCTTATTCTTCTATTGGTCATTTAGGGTGAATATTATTCGCTATTTTACATAGAAGTTGAGCAATAAAAGTATATTTGTCTATTTATATCCTAATTTCTTTTTGTATTTTTATAGGCTTATGATACAGAAATTTGAGAGCTGTAAAAACTTTAAATTCTAGATTAAGAAATACTTTAAGTATGAGAAGAATTATGATTATATTTTTATCTTTGGGCGGATTGCCACCTATATTAGGATTTATCTCTAAGTGAATCGTTATTAGCTCTGGGACTGCGTTAACACTTTGAGGCTTTTTGATGCTTCTAGTCCTGGGGTCTGTAATAAGATTGTTTTATTACTTGAGATTAATTTTTTCTTTATTTTTATCTTCTTTTAAAAATAAAAAAGCTATTAACAAAATTTTCTTTAAGGCTGCCCCCGTTGTGGTTTTTGGCTTGTTCTTAAATATTTTTGGTGGGGTTTTGTTGTTTTTTGGAGATTTTTTGTGGATGTATTA